CCGATGAAATCTGCAATCAGTTCTTCCATAATTTCTTTTTTTGACCTTCTATAACAGGGGGAATGCCTTTACAAAAGGGCTATGGGAGTCGAACTCTCTTTCTTCATTCAATATCTGTCTAGCCTGCTAACGACGCCCTTTCTTATCTACGCTATTTACCCTTCATTACTTCCCCAGCTTTGAGTTTTGTTCCTTGCTTTCAGTCTATTGGGCCTAGAGGACTGGGAATTGGCAATAACAAGAATCGGTCCTTTAGTGATAGTGAAAGCTCAATCCCAACTGTCGAATCTAAAGCCTAAACCGCTGAATAAGGGGAATTTGCTTTCTCCTGCTAGTTTACCAAAGCTGATCATATTGCTTTCTTTTTCCCCAGCTGCTACTCTGAAAGTGCCCTTTCAACCTTCAATTGCTTCCTGTGCTAGCGGTTGATGTGCTTTCCTTCCAGACGGCTACGAACTTGCTTAGCTTAATTCTCCAATCTTATCTAAGTCAATATGGAACTAAAAGAATGGGCTTCTTCTTTCATGCCATTCCTCATCCTCTGGAAAAGGAACTACAGCTCACTAATCAAACTCACCCTTGAGTGAGATCATATTCTATCAGAATAATCCTTTACATCCTCTTTCCTGAAGCACGGTCTTTTCCTCAGGGAATCAATCCTCCTTTAGGGCTGAATGACTCCCTGTGAGACTTTGAGAGCATATGTATTAGTAGTTCCATTTCTAGTTGAAAACAACAAATTAGAATTCAATCACCAAGTGGATATCTCGATAACTAAAGGTGCCAAGCCTCGGATTCGACTTGAAATGAGGATAAGGGTTCCAGCTAGATATGTATGATTCACCCGGTACCTGGTATTGGTAGTAGCATCCGTCTCTTTCCCCTCCCTCTGTATGAGTAGAGAGGCTGAGGGGAGGTCTACTAAAGGGCTACTCCACCGGACGATTGTTGTCTTCTTTCAATAATGCTTTGTTGGTCACCGCAGCGAGGCATCGCTGATAACATCGCCTGTTGTACAGTTTAGCCTAGGAGCCAACCTAGCTAAGGTTCACTCCTTTTTTTATTTCCTTGAGAATGAAAAGTCCTCATCCTCACCCGCAGCAAGCACTTTTTCTTTGTTTGTTCTTTGTGCGAGTTCAGTGCTTCTCTGATTCATAGTGGGACCCGCTGTTCATTAATAGGGGTTCTTCCTTTTCTATCTATTAGGAACTGCTTGTAGAAGAAAGAAGATCAGGCAGTTTACTGCTAAATGGGGCTAGTAACTCCGGGCCGAAAGGCGAATAGACGACCTACTAAAGACAGATCGTCAGTGGTTTTCCCAGGCTATGAACGGAGCTTAGCCATACCACAGGGGTCGCTCTGAGACCTCTTGTCGAGTGGCCTTTCGCTCCTGCCCCTGTCGGGACAGTGCCTTTCAGCTCCTTGCGCCTATTGGGACAGTTGCTTGTAGCTTCTATTCTGACTTTCCCCATCCCGTGGCTTCAAACGGCCGATGGGAACTTAGATGAGTCTCGGAACTCATTTCCCTCAGTCTTTGACGTTGCTGTCCCCCTTCTCTGATTCCGTACAAAATTCCTTGGCACCTGCCTGAACAGACAGATCGTCAAATGGCGACGTATATAAAGGTTCCTCACAAACTGAATTGCTTTCTCGAGTTGCCGAAGCTGAGCTTGAAGAGCTTGTTCTCTCCACTCTTGCTGCTTTCTTTGCTATTGCTTCTGTTGAATGGTTGAGGGGTGAATTGAAACTTCTACGGCATAGTGCTATGGAAATGGTTCTCCACACGGAAGACCTATCCCCCCGCTCTACGAAAGAAATGAACGAATGGAAGACAGCCAGAGGAATTCCGAACTGCCATGCGGGGTTCTTATACCAGCATTCCCTTCAGGCCGAATCGAAGACTGACCTAAAGACGGAATGGAAGACTCACGAGGTAAAAAAACCTGACTGCGAAGAAGTCCAGGCAAAGGAAATGGGCACTTACACTATAACTATAGATAGACAGCAAGAACAATTTCAAGACTTGGCAGCAGTCCATTCCTACCGTACTCCGGCTATTCTGTATCGCGTAGAGCACGTACTATGAGTCCAAGTCCAAGTTCCCCAGTTTAAGACTCAGTCTGGTAGTGTCCCCTTGTGTGGTATAAGGGGCTTGTAGCTTTCAATGTGTTCCTTCTTGCAGTGAAGTAAGGAACGATTGATCTCTCTTCCTTGAGGTGTGGGACCATTGGCCTAGTCTTTTACTAACCCCCGCAGGATTAGAATCATTCCCTTTGTTGAGTGAGGAGGGCTTGAAAGGATCTCTCTTCCGTCTAAGCCAGGGTAGGAATTGGATCGCCATCCCCCGCACTTCTTATTGTGCTAAGGGCCCATTCCTTATCCTTTTTTGATAGGGTCAGCCTTTCTTTTCTCTCCGGCAGTGGTCCAACCTTAGTATATGAGAAATGCAACTAGTGGTCCCTCATTTGATCCTGGTGTGGAACCCACTGATTTATGGGGAAGGAAAGGAACTCTGATTGCCCATTAGTAAGGGTAGGCGGGATAAAGGCAGGTGCGTTTAATATTTCTGATATCGGAGTAGCAGCTGTTAGGAGTTAGCGCGAAGGAGCTCTTTCGCGGTTCTATCTCCTTTCCCTTATTCAAGGGTAATTTCTAGAGGGGCGAAGACAACTTCAAAATTCTCCGAGAAAGGCAACTAGTGCGCTCTTTGAAGGAAGAATGCGCAGTTAGGACAAGCTCTTTTTTGGGCAAATGGACAGTTAATCCATTAGTTATGTGAAAGAAGGGCTTGTTTGCGACGTGAAATGGCATAGGTTTCTCTCAGATGCGAGATTACCGGTCTTTACTGTATTGCTAAGAGTTAGCACAGGATTGGCAGGCGAGACATCTATTGAATGAATGAACGGCAAGGATATGATTTTATTAAAAAAGCTGTCTAATTGGCTAAGGGACATAGCTAAGGAAAAGCTCAGATCCAACTCATCGAAGATGCCCAGAAGGAACTGCAAGAGATGAGACAGTTGCTTTCACTAAAGGACCGAAGTAGCCATAATAGGATGAATAAAGACTTGCCTTTGAAAGCCTGCCAGAAAGCTTTCCTTTCGTCCGCTCCGGTCTCTGCGTGTTACAGGTCCATGGTTAACTCGACCTCTCTCTTACTCCCGCTTCGAAACCTACTCCTTATTCAATTGGCTTATGGAAACCAGCGAGCCAAAAAGAAAACGAAAGTAATTTGTGCGAGTTGTCGAAGCAGAAAAAAAGAATTAATAAATAAGTAAAAAGCCAAAGGAGCGAGCGGAAAGAAAGCAAGTGGCAGAAGCAGCGAAGCAAGAGCAATAAAGAAGCTGAAAACTCACCTGGAAATGCCCCAGCGCTCGCCTACAGCCAAAGCAAAAGGGGCAGGGGGCGCGGATACACTCATAAAGCAACAGACCTAACCGGAGAGCCAACTAGCCCTTGCGCGGCCAAGAGGAATGTGGCCACTGCATGCAGTTAAAGAGTTTTCACTTCCTGACTCTTCTCTTAAAAGAACAAGGAATTCTTCTGCATAAAGGAAAAGGCAACATTTACTCAACCATTTCCATTTCGTCATCATATCCGGTTTTTCTATTCTAAGACCAATCTCGTTTCTTCCATCGAGAGCTACCGCTTTTTCAAGAAGGATTTTTTCCGCGACAACTAGTCGAGAAAGAAAGCCTAAGCGAGACAAGAAGGAATTAAAGAGCAATTCCCTTAGTGACAGTAGCATCTTTCTTTCGAACATTCGGACATTGTAGGCTCTCCTCCAACTAAGGACTGGGAAACAAAGACTCACATTCCCGGATAACCAGACAGTCTCGGAAGATATCAACCATGGAAGGTCTCCTGTAAGCCAGAAGGTGCTACTAAGTGGTCTAACTCGAATCCCTTCCTTGAATGGGTAAATGGGACAGCTTTCATCTAATGCCTTTGTTCGGACCGGACTCTTGACTTGTCAACTTCAGCCAATTTCAGGTGCTAGAAAAAAAACAAACTCAAACTTTTAGGATTGGAATTTAGGGACAGATCTAGTATCGCTGAACAGCTAAAGTCAACAGTAGCGGTAGGTTCTCCAACTCGATAAAAAAGAAGCTGTACCGAGAAAGAGGCACTTCTCTCTTTAAATCAATTAAAAAGGATAGGCGGAAAGCCAGTCGTTATCCTGGAACCTTAGCCCGAGCATCTTGTTATCATATCTTCGAGACTTGCTGGTCTGCTCTGTTAGGAGAACAAGTCCTCCCCCAGCCCAGCTGTACATTTAGGAAGTAGATCGAAAGAAAGGCAATTTGGATTATCCTATCCTTCAAACAGTAACCACTCCCACTCCTCTGGTAAAGTGGGATGACAAAGAAAACAAAGAAGCGGGTGAGAAAGAGACCAGAGGGATGGATTGGATTTCACCCAACCGCAATGTCCGGCTGAAGACTGAAGTGAAGACCTGGCTTTAAGCCTCTCATCTTTGATACTTTATTAATATGGACTTCATTCTGTAAGGCTGTTAGGAGCCGAGAGAAGGCGAAAAAGCAGATAGTAAAGCCAAGCCCCTTAGAGAAAACTGCCCCTATCCGACGGAAGACCTTGGTGTGATCGCTGCAATCGTTCCTTGTTCCCGTCGAAAGAATTGAGGAGCGGTCAACACTGTGTGTTGTAAGGCCTAGCTCACCCCTTAAAGGAAAGGAAGTGGCATTCTAGTAAGTCTGGGTGGGATCTATTCCAAAAGGTATCACCCAGCTAGGCGAATCACAGTATGTTTGGCCTGGCTGTATAAGTGTAGCCCGAGAGGGCGGCTAGCACCTCAGGAGCCCTTTGTTACGAAATCCTCTAGAAAGAGAAAAGCCTCTCCCTTTCCGTTCGGGGCCAACCAGTATGACGATTAGTTTCCAATCCGAAATGCTTATATTATATAAGACGAATCCAATGAGCTAATGAGAAAGCGTCTGGAGTTACTTGTACTTTTCGTAGAGATAGAGGGAAAGAAGCCT